ATTCATTCCCATCCAATCAAAAAAAATTTTTTTTTGATTGGGTGAATTGATTTCTTGATCCTGAGGAATCGTAAGATAAAAAAGATCTTTTTTATCAATTTTATCAATTATTTGATAATTATTAGTCCCGGTTTTAGTATTTTTATTCTTGTTGGTATCGATCTTGATCCAGGCCTCAATATCGATTTTCTTTTTAAGACAAAAATGGAGAATTTTCCAATCAAAATATTTTCGATCCAGATTTTTTTCCATATACATAATATCACTTTTTCCTAAATAATTTTTGATAGGGATATCCCCTAGTATATCAAAAAATTTGCCCTTATGTTTATGTGTGTTGTAATTATAAAAACTCTCTCGATTCTTATTTACTTGGAATGGTGATCCATAAATATATGGGTCCCTCTTATTTTCATAATTAATAGATCTATAAGATAAAAGATTATATCTATAGTATTTTTGAAAATTCTCATTTTGATTTGGTAATGAATATACTTCGTAATCGTTTTGTTTTTTGTAATGAATTAATAGGTCTTTTTCATATGAATTCTCTTTGTTTAAATCTTGATTTTGAATTGTACGACATTTATTGATTCTATTTTTCCATTTTGCTGCTATTAATCTAGACCATTTAATCTGAGATAAATGGTATTGATAATGACCTCTTAACCAGTTTTTCCATTGATTTATTCCAGAATTCCGAAGTTTCTTATGTCTTAATTCATAATGAATTATTCCTTGTTTTCCAAAATCATTTTTTATTGAAGTCTTAAGAAAAAAAGACGTTCCGTGATATTGAAGAATAGATCTTAACTTATACAAGTTAAGAACTTGTGTTTGTGATATTTTGTAAAATACATATGCTTGTGACAAGGAGGATAAGTCAAAAAAATTCTGTGAATTCTTATTACTAATATTATAAAGTGACTTTTTTATAGTCGAAATAAAATGAATTTTATTTTGATTTGTTTTATTAATTCTTTTTTTATTTTTTTTATTATTGTAAATGGATTTATCAATCATTTTTTTTGTTGATTCAACAAAAAGTTGTATATTAATTCTGGGAATATTAATAATAGATAGAAGGATATCTGCGTATATCCTTTCAGTGAAAAATTTTATAAAATAATGTAATTTACGGATTAATCGAGTATTTCTTCTTTTTAATATTTGCCAATTTGGTGATTCGAATCTTTTAGCATTATAACTTGTTTTATTAGGACTATCATTTATTTCTGGAGTCACTTTTTTTTTATTTTTTGTAATTCTTTTTATTTGATTTCTGATTGTGCTTGTTCTATCAGTCAGATCTTTCATTTTTTTTTCTGTCAGTAAAAAATTTGTCCAATATGTAGATTGAATTCGACTAAAGGATTTATGAATTATATGATTGCGGGTTATAGAATCTTTTTCTTTTTTTTTTTTAGTTTCGCTTGATTTATATATTTCTCTCAATCTAAATAATAGAATTGGATTTACTTTTGAGAGTTCTTTTTTTATTTTTTTTAAAAACGGAATGCCCTTGATAATCCATTTTTTTGTTTTTTTTGAGATATTTAGAAATTTTGTTCTTTCTTTTAAAACTTTTAGAAATATAAAATACTTTTTTTTCAATTTTCCAATTTTTTTTTCGAGTTTCTTAAAAATGGGTTCAAAAAAGGAAGGCCGTTTTTGGGGAGAACCAAAAGGAAGTTCAGCTTCCATTCCCCAAACCGTTAAAAAAAAAAAATCATCTTTTTGTCCTTTCTTTTTGATTCGATCTATATGAGAGGACCGTGGCTTAGATCTGTGCCAGGGTTTCAGACAGAAAGGAAATAGCATCTTTATTTGAATACCGTCTATTAACCAATTTTTCGGAAATTCTGTTTCTGATAATTGAACACCATTATAGGTGCATTTAACATGCATTTCTTTATTCCATTCATTTAAATCCTCAGACCACTCAGGAAATTGTAATAATAGCATACGGCCAATATTTTTAGCTATTATCAATGACGGTAATATAATATATTTTCTAAGAATCGATTGAGTTATTAACATGGAACCTCTTATTACTTGAGCAAATGGAATGGTATCCCAGGCTTCTGCTACTTCTATCCGCGCTTTCTCTTTTCTTTTGTTCTCTTCTTTTTTGTCCTTTTCCTTTTTTTCCCTTTCTTTTATTTCTTCTTCTGTATAATCTGAAATTTTGAATTCTGCTCCCTTTCCTATACAATTTCTAAAAATGAGTTTTATCAGTTCGGAGATATCAAAAAAAAAAGGGTGTGATTTGTCTATTCTGTCCAAAAAAAGCGGAGAATGTGCATTTGCTTGAAAAAGTTCCCAAATAACTGTTTTACATCTTTGGGCTCGCATTGAACCTTTGATTATGTCTCGACGAAAATCAGATTGTTGCGAATATCGTATCAAAGCTACTTCGTCTCTTTTATTAGAATTATTAGTATCCTTATTATTAGGATCGGTATTTCCCCGGTTATCAGTAAAAATCACTACACGTTTG